CATTTGCATGCAAATGAGATTCTACGATTCCTGATTTTTTTTATTACAAATATCAACCTCTATTCTTCCTTCAAATATGAATACTACTGCTGGAGTTTTATCAAAAAAAGTAAAAAGCCCCTTATCGGATTTGAACCGATGACTTACGCCTTACCATGGCGTTACTCTACCGCTGAGTTAAAAGGGCCTTGTTTGATTCAATTCCTGTCCTGTGAATAAGGAACTAGACAATATGAGTCTAGTACATATATTTGTTACTGCATATACTTCTTATATAGATAAGATTAGAATATATGTACATAGATTTATCCGCATAGCGACTCATTAAGGAACAATAAATTGGATTTACCTAGTAAATAGAGTATAGTTAATAAAATGGTTTAGTGTGATATTGGATTGGATTGGATAAATATCAATGTAATGAATGTAATGGTAATGAATGTAATGAATTGAATTATTTCAAAACCGATTCGAATTGAAGTCCTCATCATAACGAAATTCATTTCATTAATACATATACCCACCACCAATAAAATAAAAATATTTCATCGAATCATTGATAAATGGATTCAATTTGTCCTGTCCCTCAACCAAATTCTTATTGAAAAAAAAAACAATTAATTTTCAATAACTTGTTGATCTCTATCCTTCTTACCCGATTTCCAGATTGATTATCGTTTTTTATTTCCCGCCTTAGTGTGTGAATTAGTGTGAAATGGAAATATACCTACCGAATCTTAACAATGAATCAAAAAATTCTATGGAATTTTGAAAAATGGAAGATGGAAAGATCCTTCTGATCGAATCATATCATTCCATTATATTGACAATTTCAAAAAACTGTTCATACTATCAATATAGCCGAATGGCGGTCGGGCAAGTATGCCCCCATCGTCTAGTGGTTCAGGACATCTCTCTTTCAAGGAGGCAGCGGGGATTCGACTTCCCCTGGGGGTAGGTAGGTTACTACGAAAGGAAGTTGATCATGGATTATCAATAAAGACTTAAATTGATTTTTCCCGGGTCGATGCCCGAGCGGTTAATGGGGACGGACTGTAAATTCGTTGGCAATATGTCTACGCTGGTTCAAATCCAGCTCGGCCCAATAATTTGCCGATCCACCATGAAATGATATAACCCATTTGTTGTTCTCCGGAAATTCCCAATGTGCTCTGATATGGAAGAATAAAAATATGATACATCCCTAACGCTATTTATATTTTTTCCGTATTACGTATGTATTCCACAAATACAAATTCGGATCTTGCTAATGATCTAGATTCATATCAGGATATGTAAGTATAAAGTCTAAGGAAAGGATTAAAGTAAAAAAAAAAGAGTCTTTTTTTTTAATCGATTCGGCAATAACGAAAACAAATTACGAGTAATTCGTGTCGCTCTCGCTAAAGTGCATATCATATCCATATAGATCTCAATATATAAATAAGTCCCGCCTCTGTCAGTTACAGCACAACGAACGATTCGAATTTAAAAATGGAAAAAGAAAGGGTTTGAATGAAATCTCCTAAGGATATGTATGCTGTACACTTTTTCCCTGGGATTGTAGTTCAATTGGTCAGAGCACCGCCCTGTCAAGGCGGAAGCTGCGGGTTCGAGCCCCGTCAGTCCCGATAGATACAAATCCAAAAAAAAAAAATACATCAATTCTCGTGTGTGTGTGAAAGGGAATAAAAATAACAAACATAATCTCATTCCTTACGGGGATCCCATCCCCCTCTTTTTTTTTTTTTTTAAGAGGTAAAGGTTCCGACGAAGAAAGAAAAAACTTGTAAAAAAGAAAAAGAATTATTGATTGCAATTGCATCAGAAATAAGATTTTTGAATTTGGTATGGATAAAAGATCTTCCTATGTTATACTATTCAATTTCTCGACGATGAATTGATTTGATAGCTCAGATATTGTTATTCATGATATTGATCCGATTTGATATCATCGAGATGTAATTTATACCATTGAATTTACCGACGAAAGATTTATCATCTTTATGGGATCAAATCCCGAGTTATTTATTGGAAATTAAAGAGAAATAAAACATAGAGATTATGGAAGTCAATATTCTCGCATTTATTGCTACTGCACTGTTCATTCTAGTTCCTACTGCCTTTTTACTTATAATTTATGTAAAAACGGTAAGTCAAAGTGACTAATTTTACTTAATTATGACTTCTTAATTCTTATCAATGCAATGGTTGAATAAAAAAATGAAAAAGGGATTTCAATTTCGGGTCTTAGTCTTAAATAAGATGGTGGGACTAGACTAGAATCAGCAGAATTCTATGAAATAAATCCGGATAGTATGGTAGAAAGAAATCAAATCTATTTCTTTCTACCATACTTTCTATTATTGTAGTGTATCAAATTTTATTCTATAAAAAATAGAGATTTAATATGGATTATTAATCTACATACAATATGTATCCTCATATTCATATATATAGAGTCTATATGCCATATATGTAATGTACATAGCATAGTGTG